AATAAGATGGCTGAGATTATAGGCGGTAGATTGTAAATCTATTAACAAGTTAATTACTTTCTTATTGGTTTTATAGTAATAAGTAAAAACGTTGGATTGCAAATCTGAAAATGTGTTAATAACACTAGAACTTAGGATTTAAAAGAATTCTTTTTTGTAAAACTTTGAAGGTTTTGAGTTTTTATAACCTAAAATCCTAGAATAGGAATGGGATGGGTAGGAGAATACCGATAATGTTAAATAAAAAAGAAGAGATAATAGCAGGAGAAAATAAAGAAAATGACTTGGAGTTTGTGGGTATAATTGGATTAAGGAATAAAATAAAAGGTATAAGAATGCGTAAGTAATAATAAAGGGTGATGAGAGCTGAAAAAATTAAAAATATGAGTGGAAAAATTATTTCGTTTATTAACATATTTTGAATTATAAATCATTTAGGGATAAAGCCAGTAAAAGGAGGGAGACCCCCTAGAGATAAGAGGTTGAGTGGAAGAAGTAAAGTGAAATAAGGGTTTGAGTAAGATAAATTTAATAAGTCTGAGAAATAATAAGAGCGAAAAGAATTGAAGAATATAACGATTGAGAGCGAAATCAAAATGTAAAAAACAAAATAGGTTAATCACATAAAGTCACTGATAAAAATAGCGATTAGTAATCATGATATGTGGTTAATAGAAGAAAATGCTATAATTTTACGTAATCTTAAAACATTAAGGCCTCCTAATGCCCCTACTAAAGCTGAAAGAATGGCTGAGAATATAATTATAAAATAATAGGAATGAAGATGAGACAATATATATATAGGTGCAATCTTCTGAATTGATAGTAGAATGTAAGCTTGAGGCCAGGATAAACCTTCTATGATATGAGGGAATCAAAAATGGAAAGGGGCAGCTCCTAATTTAAGTAGTAAAGCCATGATAATTAAAGGGGAGATAGAAAAAGAGAAGGAGAGATATAAGCATCTAGATATAATAATAAAAGTAGAGCCCAAAGCCTGGATGAGAAAATATTTTAATGCAGTTTCAGAGTATAAGGGGTTATTTTTAATTAAGATGAGAGGAATAAACGATAAAAGGTTTAGCTCCAAACCGATTCACATACCAAATCAGGAAGAGGAAGAAATAGTTAAAAAAGAGCCCAAGAGTAAAGTAAATAGAAATATAAAGGACGAAAATGGAAAGATCATTTAAAAGAGAAATTATATTTCATTTACGGGTTATGAGCCCATTAGCTTAAATTTAGCTTATCTTTTATATATTGGTGTAAAGTGCATAAAAAGGTTTGATCTTTTAGGGGGTGGTGAAGATTCCGCCATATATAAATAAATGCTTATGTAGGTGGAATTAAAACACATTATTAGCTCTATCAAAGCTATCCTTTTGTCAGGCACTACATAAATCATTATTATTAAAACTTTAAATTGTGGTAAAACTTTAATTGTAAAAATGTATAAGTATTAATAATTTAAGAATATATATATATATATATATATATATATATATATATATATATATATATATATATATATATATATATATATATATATATATATATATATATATATATATATATATATATGTTAGCATTTAAGTGAACTATGTATATATATATATATATATATATATCTTGTTTATCATTTATAACTTTTTCTTAAATATAAATTACTTTATCTGTAAAAGAATGAATTAAATAAAGGTTTTTAGAGTTGAGTAAAGTTTGATTCTTTCTTTAATTTTTACACATTTACTGAAGTTGCATGAAAATCATAGTATGTATGTCTTTCTTCTTTTAAAAGGTAGGAAAAACAGAAAAATAACCAGAATGAGGTATCGATAAAAGTGTAAATGCTCAGCATATATTATTAACTAATTTAAGAAATTAAGAATTAGTATGTAAAAAGAGATCTGATGAAATATTGTGCCAGCAGTCGCGGTTATACATTAAGGTCAAGTAAAAACGAGATATTGTTTAGTTAAATTTAGACAAATTTAATTGTAAGAGTCACTTGAAAATTTAAAGGTAAAATTAAAGATTTTAAAAGTTAACTGTTAAAAAAATTGAAGCTAAAAAAATTTAGATTTAAACTAGGATTAGATACCCTATTATACTAAAAATAGATTTTAGAAAGTTGATTAATATTAGATATATGCTTAAAATTTGAAGAATTTGGCGGTAGTTTAGTCTTGTTAGAGGAACCTGTTTTATTCAATCGATAAACCGCGTAAAATCTTGCTTTTTTTTGTTAGTCAACTTATATACCGTCATTAACAGATAATTTTATGAGAATTAATTATTAAAGTTTATAAAGATATAAATAAAATTAGATCAAGGTGTAGTCTATAAAAAAGCTAAAATGGGTTACAATAAAATTTGTTTAAAACGTATTTATAGGATAAAGTCTATAATGAAGGAGGATTTAATTGTAATTGTAAATTAATACGTTATAATGATATATAGCACTAAATTATGTACATATTGCCCGTCGCTTTCATTCAAAGATGAGATAAGTCGTAACATAGTAGGTTTATTGGAAATTGAACCTAGATTGGTCAAAATATAGCTTGTGTAGAAAAGCGCTTCACTTACGTTGAAGAGAATTATCGTGCAAATCGGTTTATTTTGATTTTTAAAAGTTGCTTAGTAGTTAATCGATAAAAAGAAAATAAAAAAGATAATTAGATTGAAAATTAGTAATGTTTAATAAATATTTTTATTTGGCTATAGATAAAAAGTACTGTAAAGGAAATTAAAGTGAAATGAATTTTTATAGTAATTATCAATAATTGTACCTTGTGTATCATGGAAAATTTAAATAATTTAAAGAGTTTTAAAAATCTCGAAGTAAATAATAGTTAATTTAATAAAAAAGTTTGTGTCGCAAAACAAAATTTTAATATGAAGTTAAAGGTGAAATATTCAACGAGTTTTATTGTATCTGGTTTCTTAAGAAGTAAATATAATTTGTAACTTAAACTTTCAAGGTTTAAGATTTAGGAGTAGGAAGGTTAAGCTTCTTGTTCAAAAAATTCATTATAATAGTTTTTTTAAAATATAAAAAATTATCTAAGCTTAAAAGTAGCTATGATAGCAAAGTGTTTAAAATGAGTTAACAATAAAATATAAATAACTTTAGGTAATATTGAGATATTTAAGTAATAATAAAAAGAAAGTAATTCTGGTTTTATAAGTAGAAAAATAATATTATAAAAATGAAAAATAAAATAAAAATTTAGTTATAGTCTATTAAGGTTATAGTCAAAGGAACTCGGCATATATAATTTCTTGCCTGTTTACCAAAAACATGTCTATTATGAAGTTATTAATAGTCTGGCCTGCTCCCTGACTATGAGTTAAAGAGCCGCGGTAATTTGACCGTGCAAAGGTAGCATAATCATTAGTTTCTTAATTGGGAACTTGTATGAAAGGTTTGACAAAGAAAAAGCTGTCTTTATTATAAAAATTGAACTTAACTTTTAAGTGAAAAGGCTTAAATAATTTAGAGGGACGATAAGACCCTATAAAGCTTTATATAAAAAGTAATTAAAACTGAGTTTATAATAAGAGTTTGAATTAGTTATATATTTTGTTGGGGTGATATTAATAAAATTGATATTAACTGTTAAAAAACAATACGTAAATAAAGGAGTTAAATTTCTTAGTGATCCTTAATTAAAGATTAAAAGATTAAGTTACTTTAGGGATAACAGCGTAATTTTTCTTGAGAGCCCATATCGAAAGAAAAGATTTCGACCTCGATGTTGAATTAAGATATCTGTGTAGAGTAGTCGTTACATAAGAAGGTCTGTTCGACCTTTAAACTTTTACATGATTTGAGTTCAGACCGGCGTGAGCCAGGTCGGTTTCTATCTTCTAAAAATAAATAAACTGTTTTAGTACGAAAGGATTTAATAGTTTTAAAAGTTAAAAATTTACTATTTTGGCAGAGGAGATGCTCTAGATTTAGGATCTAGCTATATAGAAATATTGTCTATAAATAGTAAAGCAATTAGGCTAATTGTTTTGTGATAAGATTAGTAATATTAGTGAATTATGTAATTTTAATTGTTTGTGTTTTAGTAGGAGTTGCTTTTGTTACCTTACTTGAGCGTAAAGTGTTAGGGTATATTCAGATTCGTAAAGGACCTAATAAAGTGGGATATATAGGGTTACTACAACCTGTTTCAGACGCTGTAAAATTGTTTACTAAAGAGCAAACTTCTCCAATTATATCAAATTTCTTGGCCTATTATTTATCTCCTGTGTTTAGTCTGTTTATTTCTTTGTTGGTGTGAATTGTTATACCTTATGAGACTGGACTGATTAGATTTAATATAAGGATTTTATTCTTTTTTTGTTGTTTAAGATTAAATGTATATAGAACAATAGTTGCTGGCTGGGCTTCTAATTGTAAATATTCGTTGCTTGGAAGGTTGCGGGCGGTGGCCCAAACAATTTCTTATGAAGTTAGGCTTGCTTTAATTTTATTATCTTTTATCATTTTAGTCGGAGGGGTAAGGCTGGAGTTGTTTATAAAGTTTCAAATTGGATGATATTTTATAATGATTTCATTGCCTTTAAGTTTAATTTGATTTAGGTCATGTTTAGCTGAAACTCATCGCACCCCCTTTGATTTTGCTGAAGGAGAATCAGAATTAGTTTCAGGATTTAATACTGAGTATAGAAGAGGAGGGTTTGCTTTGATTTTTATGGCGGAGTACGCGAGGATTTTGTTTATAAGGGTACTGTTTACAATTATTTTTTTAGGAGGAAACTTATATAGAGGTATATTTTACTTAAAGTGTGTAATAATTGCTTTTGTATTTATTTGAGTACGGGGAACTCTTCCCCGCCTTCGTTACGATAAATTAATATATTTAGCCTGAAAAAGATTTTTACCTGTGTCTTTAAATTATTTGTTCTTTTTCATAGGGTTAAAATTAATATGTTTTAGAATTATATTGGTGTATAATTAAATTAATACATTAACGATTAATAAGTAATTCTTACTTTTTTAATGTTTTCAAAACATTTGTTTTATATAAACTAAATAACCAAGCTAGTATTTTATCTCACATTTTTAATATAAAAGGATTAATAATAAAATATGAGAAATATAAAACTGTTAAAGTTTGTCCTGTAATAATATAAGGATCTTCAACTGGTCGAGCTCCAATTCAGGTTAATAGGATTAGAATTGAAATGAGAAATCAAAATATAATTTGATTTAGAGGATAAAAGGTAAGTCTACGGAATTGAGAAACGTGTGTAAAGGGTAAAATTACTAAAATTAAAATAGAAAGAACTAAAGCGATGACTCCTCCCAATTTATTGGGAATAGATCGGAGAATAGCATATGCGAACAAGAAATATCATTCTGGTTGAATGTGGGGAGGGGTAACTAAGGGGTTAGCCGGAATGAAATTATCAGGATCTCCTAGTAAATAAGGGTTAGTTAGTGAAAGAAATAGCAAAGCTGTTAATATAACAATAAATCCTACGATATCTTTAAAAGTAAAGTAAGGATGGAAAGGTACTTTATCTGTTTGGCTTGAAATTCCTAAAGGGTTATTTGCACCGGAGTTGTGAAGGAAAAGAATATGAACGAGAGAAGCGGCAGCTACGATAAAAGGGAGAACAAAATGAAAAGTGAAAAATCGAGTTAGAGTTGCGTTATCAACGGAGAAGCCTCCTCAAATCCACTGTACTAGAGTTGTCCCTAAGTAAGGAATTGCTGAAAACAAGTTTGTAATGACTGTTGCTCCTCAAAAAGACATTTGCCCTCAAGGTAAAACATATCCTAGAAAAGCTGTTGCTATTACTATGAATAAAATGACAATTCCCACTATTCAAGTATGAAATATTATATATGAGCCGTAATAAATACCTCGTCCAATATGAATATAAATACAAATAAAAAAAAAAGATGCTCCATTCGCATGTATAGTTCGGAGTAGTCAACCATAATTAACGTCACGACAAATGTGTGCTACTCTAGAGAAGGCAAGATCAATATGAGCTGTATAATGTATAGCTAAAAATAGGCCAGTAACGATTTGAGTAATCAAGCAAAGTCCCAGTAAAGATCCAAAGTTTCAAAAAGTGGAAATGTTTCTAGGAAGAGGCATATCTACTAAGGCATTGTTTATAATTTTAAAAAGAGGGTGAGATTTACGCAAGGGGGCTATCATTAGTTTTGAAGACGTAAAGGTCTTTTTGTAAAGTTAGTAATTTTAACTACTACGATAAGTGTTAATAGAAGGTATAAAATAATAAACAAAGTAAAGTTTATAAAGTTATAATTGTAAATTCATCTAATAAAAAAAGGTGTTGATAAGTTAGAAGAGATAGAAGAATTCGGAAGAGAAGAAGAACAAGGAGATACTAAAGGGTCAATAAAAAAAGTAATAGAAGTTAAAAATGTAAAAAGGAATAAATAAAAAATAAAAGACTTTAGAGAAAAAGAAAAAGATTCGTTTGAAGCGAGAGAGGCTACATAGATAAATAAAACTAGTATTCCCCCCAAAAAAATTAGAAAGAGAATATAAGAGAATCAGAAAGAATAAGTTGAAGTTCCTGTAATAATAGAGATTATTACAGTCTGAAGAAGCAAAACTAATCCTAAAGCTAAGGGATGTTTAAGTTGAGTAAATAAGAAAGACAAAAGTAAAATTAAAGGAGTTACTAACAACATATCAGAGAATAGTTTAAAAAAGATATTAGTTTTGGGGACTAAAGATAAAAGTAATTTTTTTTCTCTGAAGTTTTAAGAACAAATTAATTCATTTTTGGTTTACAAGACCAAAGTTTTTTATAAACTATTAAAACTTATGATAAGTCTTAGAATCATAAAAGTAACTGTTTCTTTTATTATAGTAATAAGAGGTTTGTGGAGGTTTGTAAATTATTACAAGCATTTATTAAACGCTTTATTGAGATTAGAATTCATAACATTAGGTGTATTTTGGTTGATAAGAATGCAATTAAGAGCTGTAAGAGGTGAGATGTATTTTATACTTTTTTTTTTGACTCTAGCGGCTTGTGAAGGGGCTTTAGGATTGACCTTATTGGTAGTAGCGGTACGCAGTCATGGTAATGATCGTTTTATAAGATTTAATTTATTGGAATGTTAAAGTTAGTTTTAAGTTTAATTATATTGATAAAATATAGAAAAGAATGAAATTTAATTCAATTAGGGTTATTATTCTTGAGGTTTTTATTTAGTACAAGCTGTTGTCATGACTTTTTTATGTGTGGACTGGGATATGTATTTGGTATAGATTATATTAGATTTATAATGAATATATTAAGAATTTGAATTATAAGTTTGATTGTTATATCAAGACAAAAAATTAAAAAATATAATCAGTTTTACAGTAGGTTTGTAATTACAAATTTATTATTGTTACTATTTTTAATTTTAACTTTTTCTTGTTTAGATTACCTCTTTTTTTATATTAGATTTGAGATATGTTTAGTTCCAACTTTGATTTTGATTATAGGTTGAGGGTACCAGCCTGAACGTATTCAAGCGGGAGTTTATATACTTTTTTATACTTTGGTTTTTTCTTTACCTTTATTAGGATCATTACTTATATACTTCAATAATAATGGGAGGTTAGTAATAATATTAAGGGAAAGTATTAGAAAAGGATATTCCGTTAGGTTAGTATGGTATTTTTGTAGAGTTTTAGCATTTATAGTGAAACTCCCAGTGTATATATTTCATTTGTGATTACCTAAAGCTCATGTTGAAGCACCGGTAGCAGGTTCAATGATTTTAGCTGGCGTTTTATTAAAATTAGGCGGTTACGGCCTAATTCGAATTTTAATTTTATTTCAGTCTATTAGAAAAGAATTAAATTGGATTTGAGTGGGACTAGGCTTGATTGGAGGCACTTATACTAGTTTAATATGTTTACGCCAAGTCGATATAAAATCTTTGATTGCTTATTCGTCAGTTGCGCACATAAGGCTAGTTTTATGTGGATTGATGATTTTTAGTTGTTGGGGAGTAAGAGGAGCTGTAATTGTAATAATTGGGCATGGTTTATGTTCTTCTGGATTGTTCTGTCTTGCTAATGTTGTATATGAGCGCATAAATAGACGAAGTCTTCTTATTGTTAAAGGGTTATTAAACTTTATGCCTAGAATAGGCTTGTGATGGTTTCTATTAGGAGTTAGAAATATAGCAAGTCCTCCTTCTTTAAATTTACTAGGAGAGATTAGGTTAATTATAAGGGTCTTAAGTTGAAGAAGAGTAAGAATAGTAGGAGTAAGGACTTTGTCATTTTTTAGAGCTGCATATACTCTGTATATGTATAGGTTAAGACAGCATGGATTGTTTTTTAGGAGATTGTATTCTTGCTGTTCTGGTAAAATTCGAGAATACTTATTGATATTATTGCACTGGCTTCCCTTGAATATATTAATCTTAAATACTAATATTATAATAATTTAATTCTTGAAAGTAATATAAATGGAAATTATATAAAAAGAAATGATTTGAAAATCTTCTATACATAGAGTAAGAATAATGTTTTTAATACTCATATCAATGACTTGCGGAATTTTAGGAGTAATAAGATTGAAAATAAATAAGGTAAATGTATTGGAATGAGAGTTAATAAGATTAAATAGGATAGAAATATCATTTACTTTAGTTTTCGATTGGATCTCTTTATTGTTTTTATGTTTTGTTTTTTTAATTTCTAGAAGAGTTATATATTATAGGGGCAGATATATAACAATGGATAAAACTTTATCTCGTTTTATATACCTTGTTCTAGCGTTTGTGTTTTCAATAACTATGATAGTGCTAAGACCGAATATAATTAGAATTCTTTTAGGATGAGATGGGTTAGGACTAGTCTCTTATGCGTTGGTTATTTACTATCAAAATGAAAAGTCTGCCAACGCAGGAATGTTGACTGTTTTATCAAATCGAGTTGGGGATGTTGCTATTTTGCTGGGAATTGGTTTGAGAAGGAAACTAGGTGGATGGAATTTTTTTATTTACAGGCACTACATAAGAGACGAATGACTTAGAGTCAAAATTGTATTAGTATTAGCAGCTATAACTAAAAGTGCTCAAATTCCTTTTTCTGCTTGATTACCGGCGGCAATAGCAGCACCTACACCTGTTTCAGCTTTAGTCCATTCATCAACTCTTGTTACTGCAGGGGTTTATTTGATGATTCGATTTAATTTTGCGCTAGAAGGATCGAAAATTCAAAGATTTTTGTTTATTATTTCTTGTTTAACTATATTTATGGCGGGATTAGGGGCAAATATGGAATATGATTTAAAAAAGATTATTGCATTGTCAACTCTTAGGCAATTAGGAATTATGTTAAGAATCTTATCTTTAGGTCATCCAGATTTAGCGTATTTTCATTTATTAAGTCATGCTTTGTTTAAAGCATTACTTTTTATGTGTGCTGGTATCGTAATTCATAATGTACTAGAGTACCAAGATATTCGATGTATGGGAAATTTAGTCAAATATATACCTTTAAGAGTGTCTTACATAACACTAGCCAACTTAGCTTTATGTGGATTTCCATTTATGGCAGGATTTTATTCTAAGGATATAATTTTAGAAGTTTCTTTTATAAATGAAATTAATTTTATTGGACTAATTTTGTATGTTTTAGCTACTGGATTAACAGTAATGTACACAGCTCGACTTATTTTTTATACATTAAGAGGGGAATTGAATTTATGTTGTCTGAGAAGAATTAGAGATCAAGATAAAACTATAACAAATTCTATAGTAATATTGGGAACGGGATCAATTTTAGGAGGCTCAATTTTGTCTTGGTTAATTTATCCGGAGTTACACATAATTTGTTTAAGAGGAATTATAAAAAGTATAGTTCTAATCGTAAGGATCTTAGGAGGTTTTTTAGGGTATATGATAAACATAATAAACACTAATTATAAAGTAAAAAGACTAAGAAATTATAGATTTATTAGGATAAGTGGGTCCATGTGGTTTATACCTTTTTTAAGGTCAATAAAAAATAGAAAATTAACCTTATTTAGAGGAAATTATATTCACAATATAGGAGATAAAGGATGAAATGAATATTTAGGAGCCCAAGGAATTTATTATGTTAGGAAAGAATTGTTTAATAAATTTAATCATGTTCAAAACAATAGATTAAAAGTTTACATGAAAATGTTTATAATTAGTGTAATTGCGGGTTTATTTGTGTATTTGTGTTTATATAATTCAAAAAGAATATTACATTGAAGCTGTAAAGGTGATAGGCATATCTGTAAACAAAATAATTCAAATAATTTAAATATTAAAATATTAGCTTGTGGCGTTAAAAATGTATAAACATACTTTGAGTAATTAAGTGATTTTTAGAAACTTTAGTTTCAGCTTTACAATGAAAATGTAATGTGTTTATATTACACTATAAAAATAGAATATAAACAGAGTTAAACTGCTTAGGAAAAAGTTAGAAGCTTTTTTCTTTGGCTTAATATTCTACTTGATAGGAAAATAAATTTCAATTATATCATTAACAGTAATACGCCTAAACTTTGGCTTCTATCAATTAATTAGAGACTTAAGAAGTCAAGATTTAGGTCGAAACTAAACGCAATAAATTCGCTTTCTAATTTTAAAGCTAGTTTGTAATAAACTCTTTGTAAATGCAACTTACATGTCATGAAATAGACTATAGCCTTAGAAGTTATTCAGACCATTCTAAGGCTCCTTGATTTCACTCATAGTAGAGTCCTAGGAGAAGGATAAGTAAAAATATAAATGTTGTAAAAATTCAGGAAAATGTATTAGTGATGTTAAAAATAGAGGCGATAGGCAATAAAAGAGTAATCTCAACATCAAAAATTAAAAAAATTAAAGCAATTAAAAAAAATCGTAAAGAAAAGGGTAACCGAGCTGATTTTTTAGGGTCAAATCCACATTCGTATGGAGAATTTTTTTCTCGATCAATAATAGTCTTCTTCGCTAAAATAGAAGACAATAGTATAACAATGCAAGCAATTAAGAAAGTAAGAAGAGAAATAGAAGTAATAAATAAGATTATTTTCTCTAAAATTTATAGACTTTCTGATTGGAAGTCAGATATACTTAGTTATATTAAGAAAATTAACCTCCTCATCAATAAATGAATATGTATAAGAAAAGCCAAACAACATCAACAAAATGTCAATATCAAGCTGCAGCTTCGAATCCTACATGATGATTAGAGGAAAAATGACAAACGTAAAGCCGTAGAAAACAAACAAAAAGAAAAGAAGTTCCAATAATAACATGTAACCCATGGAATCCAGTTGCAACGAAGAAAGTAGATCCAAATACAGAGTCAGCAATAGTAAATGATGCTTCGATATACTCATATGCTTGAAGAATTGTAAAGTATACTCCTAAGATAATAGTTAACCCTAGACTCTGAACTGCTTGTCTATAATTTGCTTCTATAATAGCATGGTGCGCTCATGTGACTGTTGCTCCAGATGATAACAGAATGGTAGTATTTAACAGGGGAATTTGAAAGGGGTTAAAAGGTTGAATTCTAAGAGGAGGCCAGTATATTCCAATCTCAATAGTTGGGGATAATCTACTATGGAAAAAAGCTCAGAAAAAAGAAAAGAAAAATAAGACTTCTGAGACAATAAATAAAATCATTCCTCATCGTAAACCTTTTACTACTACTAAAGTATGTAAACCTTGATATGTTCCTTCTCGTGTAATATCACGCCATCATTGAACTATTGTAAGTAAAATTCCTAAAACTCTTAAAATAAGTAAGTTTATATTGAAAAGATGAAATCATTTAATTAATCCGGTAGTTAGCATTAAAGCTCTAATGGAACCTGTTAAAGGCCAAGGTCTTATATCTACTAAATGGTAAGGGTGAAATCCATGTGATGATGTCATTAGTTGATTTCTCTAGTATAAAGAGTTCTTAATACAGCAAATACATAGGACTGAATAATTGCTACAGCAGACTCTAGAACTAGTAGTAGAATTTGAGAAAAAATTAAAACTGATAAGATAGATAAAGCCAAAGAAGGACCAGTGTTTCCCAGTAAAGTCAATAATAAGTGTCCTGCAATTATATTTGCTGCTAATCGAACTGCAAGCGTTCCTGGGCGGATAAAGTTTCTAATAGTTTCAATTAGTACTATAAAAGGTATGAGAACAAAAGGGGTCCCTTGAGGAACTAAATGGGCAAATATATGCTGAGTGTGATTAATTCACCCGAAAATTATTAGTGTAATTCATAAAGGTAAAGATAAGGATAAAGTTATGGCCATATGTCTAGATCTAGTAAAAACATAAGGAAGCAACCCTAAAAAGTTATTAAAAACAATAAATCTAAACAAAGAAATAAATATTATAGATGAACCGATATGAGAAGTAGTTAGTAATGCTTTAAATTCCTTATGAAGAGTAGAAGTAATTTTTCTCCATAGTATTGATGATCGGGACGGGGATGCCCAGTATAAATAAGGAAAGAAAAGGAATCCAAGAAGAGTTGAAATTCAATTTATTGAGAGATTGAAAATTCTTGAAGAAGGTTCAAAAACGGAAAATAGATTTGCTATAATTTTCAAGATTTTTGGGCAGTAGATGTGGCCAAGAAGTTAGATGGCAAAACTTCATAAGGTTTGATAAAAAAAGTTATAACTAATATAACTATATATATAAGAAAAAAAAAAAAGAAGAGACTCAATCATATTAATGGGGCTATTTGTGGCATTAAGAAATATCTTTTAAAAAGATTATTTTGATATGACAAACCAATATTATAATATTAATTAATTTCTTTCACCAGAAGTAGGCGTTATTACTATATTAGGTTTAAAAGACCTAAACTTACTTTCAGTCATCGGGTGTATCTTAAAGTTGAAGAAATTCATTGAAGAAAATGATCAGTAGAAGTTCTTTCAATTATAATGGGTATGAAACTATGGTTGGCTCCACAGATTTCTGAGCATTGACCGTAAAATAAGCCTGGACGAGAAATAAGGAAACTTACTTGATTAAGTCGTCCTGGGATGGCATCAGCCTTTACTCCAAGAGAAGGTACTGTCCAAGAGTGGATAACATCGGCAGCTCTAATAATGATTCGAATTTGAGTATTTATAGGTAGAACTACTCGATTGTCTACATCTAGTAGACGAAATCCTGAAGAGTTTATTTCGTTCAAGGGAGTTATATAGGAGTCAAATTCTAGATGTAAAAAGTCCGAGTACTCATATCTTCAATATCATTGATGTCCAATTGTTTTTAAAGTTATAGAGGGATTATTAACTTCGTCAAGAAGGTAAAGAAGTCGTAAAGAGGGGAGAGCAATAAAAATAAGAATAATTGCTGGAATGATTGTTCAAATTATTTCGATCGTTTGATTTTCTAACATATAACGATGAATATAAGAGTTTATTAAGACTATAAATATAATATACCCTACGAAAGTGGTAATTAGAACAAGAATTAACATAATATGATCATGAAAGAAGATTAATTGTTCTATTAAAGGTGATGCTCTATCTTGGAAACCTATATATGTTCATGTTGCCATTGTAAATTCTAAAAGAAGAGTAATAACTTCCTAGTAGGAGCTTAAATCCTATACATCTTTCTGTCATTTTAGAAATTAGAGATTAATGGAATTTCTATATAAGAGTGATCTGCAGGGGGGTATTTATGATTTCATTCGATAGATGATGGTAGGGAAGGAGAGAATATAAGTGGTCGGTTAGTTATAAAGGCATCTCAAACAATAATTAAAAATCCTAAAGATGCTGTAAAAGAAATCATTGAACCTATAGAAGATAAGATATTTCAGGTTATTAAAGAGTCTGGATAATCGGAGTAGCGTCGTGGTATTCCATTAAGGCCTAGAAAGTGTTGAGGGAAGAAAGTCAGATTTACTCCGATAAATATAACGAAGAAATGGATTTTTATTCACTTAGGGTTAAGAGATAATCCTGTAAATAGTGGGAATCAATGAGCAATCCCTCCGAAAATCCCGAACACGGCTCCTATAGATAAAACGTAGTGGAAGTGCGCCACTACATAATAAGTATCGTGGAGAATAATATCAATGGATGAGTTAGCTAGAACAACTCCAGTTAATCCTCCAACTGTAAATAGAAAAATAAATCCTAGAGCTCATAGAAGGGAGGGGGTATAAGAAATTTGCGTACCGTGTAGAGTTCTTAGTCATCTAAAAATTTTAATTCCCGTGGGAATTGCAATAATTATAGTAGCTGAAGTAAAATAGGCACGAGTGTCTACATCTATACCCACTGTAAATATATGGTGAGCTCAAACAACAAATCCTAAGATACCAATTGCCAATATAGCATAGATTATTCCCAAGGTCCCAAACGATTCTTTTTTCCCTGATTCTTGCCTTACAATATGGGAAATTATACCAAAAGCGGGTAGAATTAGAATATAAACTTCAGGATGACCGAAAAATCAAAATAAGTGCTGATAAAGAATAGGATCTCCACCTCCTGCAGGGTCAAAAAAGGATGTATTTAAGTTACGATCTGTAAGGAGTATCGTAATGGCTCCTGCAAGGACAGGAAGAGAGAGAAGCAATAGAATAGCCGTAATAAATACGGCTCAAACGAATAAGGGTATTTGGTCTATAGATATACCAAAGGATCGTATGTTGATAACTGTAGTTATGAAATTTACAGCGCCTAAAATTGAAGACACACCTGCTAAATGTAGAGAAAAGATTCCTATGTCAACTGAAGCTCCAGCGTGGGCAATAGCAGCTGCTAAAGGAGGGTAAACTGTTCATCCTGTACCAACCCCACTTTCAACCATGCCTCTTATTAGAAGGAGGGTAAGAGAGGGAGGTAAAAGTCAGAATCTTATATTGTTTATACGTGGAAAAGCTATATCCGGAGCTCCTAATATTAGGGGGACAAGTCAATTACCAAATCCTCCAATTATAATAGGCATAACTATAAAGAAAATTATAACAAAAGCGTGAGCTGTAACTACTACGTTATAAATTTGATCGTTTCCAATTAATGTTCCTGGTTGGCCTAGTTCTGCTCGGATAATAAGTCTGAGTGAAGTACCTACTATACCAGCTCAAGCTCCAAATAAAAAATATAATGTACCAATATCCTTATGATTTGTAGAAAAGAGTCATCGTGACAT